CGATTCTTTGTGATCCTTCCTTTCTTCAAACGAAAGGACCCGAGATAGAATCAGACCGATTCCCGAAAGGCCTTTCGGGATCTGACTTAATGTCCCGGCTATTCACGGAACGTGAGAAGCAGATGAATAATCATCTGCTTCCGGAAGAACTCGAAGAATTTCTTGGGAATCCGACAAGATCCATTCGTTCTTTTTTCTCTGACATATGGTCAGAACTTCCTCTGGGTTCGAATCCTACTGAGAGGTCCACTAGAGATCATAAATTGTTGAAGAAACAAGAAGGGGTTTCTTTTGTCCCTTATAGGCGATCGGAAAATAAAGAAATGGTTGAGATATTCAAAATAATTACGTATTTACAAAATACCGTCTCAATTCATCCTATTTCATCAGATCCGGGATGTGATATGGTTCCGAAGGATGAACCGGATATGGACAGTTCCAATAAGATTTCAGTCTTGAACCAAAATCCATTTTTGGATTTATTTCATCGATTCCATGACCGGAACAGGTGGGGATACACGTTACACCACGCAGAAGAGAGATTTGCAGAAAGGACAAATAGATTCATTGAATCACTAACCGATCCGGGTCTGGCCTATCTTAAATCTTTCGTTGCTAGGGATTACGACTCCCGGGATGAATCGAAAAATGCATCTTTTTTTGCTCAACTTGAGGAAGTGAAATTTTTTCGAATGCTCCTAAAACAATGGGTCCGGATCTCCTGCGGGAATGATTTGGAAGATCCAAAACCAAAAATAGTGGTATTTGCTAGCAACAACATAATGGAGGCAGTCAATCAATATAGATGGATCCGAAATCTGATTCAAATCCAATATAGCACCTATGGGTACATAAGAAATGTAGCAAATCGATTCTTTTTCATGAATCGATCCGATCGCAACTCCGAATATGGAATTCAAAGGGATCGAATAGGAAATGATACTCTGAATCATAGAACTCTAATGAAATATACGATCAACCAACATTTATCGAATTTGAAAAAGAGTCGGAAGATATGGCCCGATCCTCCTATTCTTCGTATTGCTATAAGAGTCGCCATGCTAGCCAATCTTTGGAGGCATCATCTGTCACATACGTCTAGATACGCATATAGATACTACAAATGGTCCACTGGGATCAAGAATTTCCAGGATGGGATCAAGAATTTCCAGAAACATTTGGAACATTTCCTTTCTGAGCAGAAGAAGAAGAGCCGTTTTCAAGTTCAAGTAATGTTCGATCATTTTCAAGTAGTGTTCGATCTTTTTCAAGTAGTGTTCGATCTTTTTCAAGTAGTGTTCGATCGATTACGTATTAATCAATATTCGATTGATTGGTCCGAGGTTATCAACAAAGAATATTTGTCTAAGTCACTTCGTTTCTTTTTGTCCAAGTCACTTCGCTTTTTGTCTAAGGCACTTCCTTTTTTCTTTGTGAGTCTCGGGAATAGCCCCATTCATAGGTCCGAGATCCACATCTATGACTTGAAAGGGCCGAATGATCAACTCTGCAATCAGTTGTTAGAATCAATAAGGGCTCGAATCGGTCATAAATGGAAACCCTTCTTATTGGATGATCATGAGACTTCCCAAAAATCGAAATTTTGGATCAATGGGGGAGCAATATCACCATCTTTGTTCAATAAGATACCAAAGTGGACGATTGACTCATTCCATACTCGAAAGAATCGCAGGAAATACTTGGATAACACTGATTCCTATTTCTCATTGATATCCCACGATCGAGACAATTGGCTGAATCCCGTGAAACCATTTCATAGAAGTTCATTGATATCTTGTTTTTATAAAGCAAATCGACTGCGATTCTTGAATAATCCACATCACTTCTGGTTCGATTGTAACAAAATATTCCCTTTTTCTGTGGAAAAGTCCCGTATCAATAATGATGATCTTACGTATGGACAATTCCTAAATATATTGTTCATTCGCAACAAAAAATTTTCTTTGTGCGTGGGTCAAAAAAAAGATGTTTTTTTGGAGAGAGGTACTATTTCACCAATCGAGTCACAGGTATCTAACCTACTGATACCGAACGATTTTCCACAAAGTGGTGACGAAACGTATAACTTGTACAAATCTTTCCATTTTGCAATTCGATCCGATCCATTCGTTCGTAGAGCTATTTATTCGATCGCAGACATTTCTGGAACACCTCTAACAGAGGGACAAATAGTCAATTTTGAAAGAACTTATTGTCAACCTCTTTCAGATATGACTCTATCTGATTCAGAAGGGAAGAACTTGGATCAGTATCTCAATTTCCATTCAAGCATGGGTTTGATTCACACTCCATATTCTGAGAAAAATTTACCATGCGAAAAGAGGAAAAAGAAAAAACGGAGTCTTTGTCTAAAGAAATGCGTTGAGAAACGGCAGATGTATAGAACCCTACGAGATCGTGCTTTTTCAAATCTATCAAAATGGAAGCGGTTCCAAACATATATGCCATGGTTCTTTACTTCGACAGGGTTCAAATATCTAAAATTAACCTTTTCAGACCTATTGCCAATACTAATAAAATTTGTATCCATTTTTCATGATATTATGCATAGATTATATACATCATGGCCAATTCGTCAGACAAAATGGTGGGCGATTCGGAATCGGAATCGGATAAGTGAGATTTCGAGTCAGTGTTTACAGAATCTTCTGTTCGAAGCAGAAATGATTCATCGAAATCATGGGTCACCTGTTCCATTGAGATGGACACATCTGAGAGCACCAAATGCTCTGCTCTATTCAATCCTTTTCCTTCTTCTTGTTGCTGGATATCTCGTTCCTATGCATCTTCTCTTGATTTCCCGAACCTCTAGTGAGTTACAGACAGAGTTCGAAAAGATCAAATCTTTGATGATTCCATCATACATGATTGAGTTGCGAAAACTTCTGGATAGGTATCCTACATCTGAACCGAATTCTTTCTGGTTAAAGAATCTCTTTCTAGTTGCTCTGGAACAATTAGTATATTCTCTAGAAGAAATACGGAGTTATGCTGTCAACATGCTATTGGGTGGGGGTCCCGCTTATGGGTTCAAATCAATACGTTATAAGAAGAAAGATTTGAATAGAAATCTCATCGATCGCCTAATAAGTATCATACCAAATCCCATCAATCGAATCGCCTTTTCGAGAAATACGAGACATCTAAGTCGTACAAGTAAAGAGATCTATTCATTGATAAGAAAAAGAAAAAACGTGAACGTTGATTGGATTGATGATAAAATAGAATCGTGGGTCGCGAACAGTGATTCGATTGATGATGCAGAAAGAGAATTCTTGGTTCAGTTCTCCACCTTAACGACAGCGAGAGAAAAAAGGATTGATCAAATTCTATTGAGTCTGACTCATAGTGATCATTTATCAAAGAATGACTCTGGTTTTCAAATGATTGAACAACCGGGATCAATTTACTTACGGTACTTAGTTGACATTCAGAAAAAGTATCTAATGGATTATGAGTTCAATAGATCCTGTTTAGCAGAAAGACGGATATTCCTTGCTCATTATCAGACAATCACTTATTCGCAAACCTCGTGGGGTGCTAATAGTTTTCATTGCCCATCTCATGGAAAACCCTTTTCGCTTCGCTTAGCCCTATCCCCCTCTAGGGGTATTTTAGTGATAGGTTCTATAGGAACTGGACGATCCTACTTGGTCAAATACCTAGCGACAAACTCCTATGTTCCTTTCATTACGTTATTTCCGAGCAAGTTCCTGGATGAGGATGATTTTGTTGATGAGGATGATGAGATGGATGAATATGATATTGTTATTGATGATCGTGACGATATTGAGATTGATGATAGTGACGATATCGATGATGACCTTGATACAGAGAAAGAGCTGCTAACTATGGATATGCCTTCGAAAATAGACCGATCTGATAGTGATATCGCCCTTCAATTCGAATTAGCAAAAGCAATGTCTCCTTGCATAATATGGATTCCAAACATTCATGATCTGTATGTGCATGATTCGGATTCCTTATCCCTCGGTCTATTAGCGAACTCTCTCTCCATGGATTCTGAAAGAGGCTCCACTCGAAATATCCTTGTTATTGCTTCGACTCATATTCCCCAAAAAGTGGATCCCGCTCTAATAGCTCCGAATAAATTAAATACATGCATTAAGATCCGAAGGCTTCTTATTCCACAACAACGAAAGCACCTTTTCACTCTTTCATATACTAGGGGCTTTCACTTGGAAAAGAAAATGTTCCATACTAATGGATTCGGGTCCATAACCATGGGTTCCAACGCACGAGATCTTGCAGCACTTACTAATGAGGCCCTATCAATTAGTATTACACAGAAGAAATCCATTATAGACACTAATACAATTAGATACGCTCTTCATAGACAAACTTGGGATTTGCGATCCGAGGTAAGATCGGTTCAGGATCATGGGATCCTTTTCTATCAGATAGGAAGGGCTCTTGCACACAATGTACTTCTAAGTAATTGCCCCATAGATCCTATATCTATCTATATGAAGAAGAAATTATGTAAGGAAGGGGGTTCTTATTTGTACGAATGGTACTTCGAGCTTGGAACGACGATGAAGAGATTAACGATACTTCTTTATCTTTTGAGTTGTTCTGCCGGATCGGTCGCTCAAGATCTTTGGTCTCTACCCGGACCCGATGAAAAAAATTGGATCGCTTCTTATGGACTCGTTGAGAATGATTCTGATCTAGTTCATGGCCTATTAGAAGCAGAAGGTGTTCTCGTGGGCTCCTCACGGACAGAAAAAGATTGCAGTCAGTTTGATAATGATCGAGTGACATTGCTTCTTCGGTCCGAACCAAGGAATCCCTTAGATATGATGCAAAAAGGATCTTCTTCTATCGTTGATCAGAGACTTCGATATGGAAAATACGAATCTGAGTTTGAAGAGGGGGAAGGAGCCCTCGACCCGCAACAGATAATAGAGGAGCATCACATAGTTTGGGCTCCTAGAATATGGCGCCCTTGTGCCAAT